TGGAGTCTTGTTCTTGTATAGAATATCAAAATTGATCCAATTTCTACCTATTATTATGATATTACGATCCAATGGGGTACCAAAAAAAGGAAATGGGTTCGAAATTCGATCTCCTCTCTAGGAATGAGATAAAGACAGAATAATCAAAAGTAGTATAGAGTTTCCTTTTTTTTTTTAACACACTCAATTTCATGTTCAAAAAAGAATTCGCGGATTCTTTTTGGTAGTCAGTGGAATTTATAGAATATGATTGAATTGCGTAATATAAATATAAAATAGAATAAGAATAGTATTTATTGTATTTATTTTATTAAGTACATGCTGATACGGCTATCCATTTTATCCATATATCACATCTTTTATTGTAATTTCACTTGGGACAACATTAGTCACACTCCATAAAAATGTGTATTTTCTATTCAATATATTCAATGAAAAATTGAAACAGGAGGATTCTCTATAGGGATATGTACATAAGAGAGAGATCAGGTTTGGTATCTGGGTAACAATTTCTGTTCTGGGGTTTACATATACACATATATGTTATTATAATTGAAATTGAAAAGGATTGATTATTGAAAAAAAAAATGAATACTGATTAGTCATAAATTAGTCATAAATCAATTTGATTTTCTTTTGCCATTCAATGAAACAAAATTTCATTGGAGATAAAAATGGAGGAATCGTTCGCTAATTCAAAGTAAATTGTTAATGGTTCCAATTTGTCCTGAATTTTGCAGTCTGTGACCAGAAATCCATTTTTTCTACTCTCAATAGAAAGGAGAAGGGATGTTTTTAAGCGATGTATATTTTAAGATACAATCAATCGAAGAGAAGAATCTAAACTAGATCCAATAAAAAACAGGAATTTCTTTTTTGAAAAGGATAGGTACAATGGTATTCAAGATAAAAAAAGGAGTGAGTAGTAGAATTAGAATATAGATAATATTTTTATCCATTTTTGGCCGAATTTGGCGGCATGGCCAAGTGGTAAGGCGGGGGACTGCAAATCCTTTATCCCCAGTTCAAATCCGGGTGTCGCCTGATCAACAAAAGATTTTTTATTTCTTTCCTATCTTGTGCCGATCTAATTCGACGAATTCTTGCTCCGCAAGAAGCAGAGGCAAAGGACTAAGTGGGCGTGTCAATACTCGATTTTGATAACCCATGGCGTAGGTTTTCTAAAAGACTGTCATTTTTTTTTCTCCAAATTTAGGTGTAGCCCAAATCGGTATCAATAGGGATGAAGCAACTCTCACTTATTAATTTAATGATTGACTCTCACCATTTATTTGATTTTTCAATTGAATCAAATAAATGGTGAGAGTCAATTCCGGGATTCAGAACTAAGGTTGGAAATCTCGGTATCCAAAGGTTCCTAAGGGACACTCTGTTTTTGCTACTAGAATTGAAGAAGAGATTATACGAAAGACTATAATAACAAGATCTCTTATATTAAAAGAGTAAAGGTTAAAGTTCAAAAAAAAAAGAATGTATTAATTAATAGTGGTCGTGGGTTCTCCTGATTCTTTCACAGAAAGAAAGACAGTAAGCTTAGATCAAATAGGAAATAGAGGTATCTGATAGATAGTTATCTATCGTGATGGTATATTTTTATGCTTTTTGCTTAGTAAGGAAAGGCATTAACATCAAAACAAACAATAGGTCTTACTATTCTTACATGCTCCATATAGAAGCATTCCTTTGATATTTCCAAGGAAAAGGCGTGTGTATCATCGTATTTGTACTAAATGCTTCCTGATTTTACCAGAAACCCTAAAATATAGAAACTTGTTACGAGTGTATTCATTGAATTGGTTCATCAATAAATAGTCTTACCTATTTTGACTCTGCGCCATTGATTCCGCTATGATTATTAATCAATAATAGAATAATTCCTTCATAGAAATAGAGGACATAATTCACATGGATATAGTAAGTCTTGCTTGGGCTGCTTTAATGGTAGTCTTTACATTTTCCCTTTCACTTGTAGTATGGGGAAGGAGTGGACTCTAGGGCTGGGCACTACTAATTGCTCAATCGAATCGTATCAATTCTTTATTGATCATTTTGCGAAGCCCTAAAAAAAGAAAAATGTCTTCCAAATTGTACTGGAATACAGTAATGAATGATTACCATGCATGATAGGCGATTTTTTCCAACCTAATTTTTCCTAAATATTCTATTTTAGTGAATCAGCTCTTATCATAATTATGGATATTACAATAAGAAAAACTAATACTATTTTTTTTCTTTATTTATTTCCCTTTTTCTTTTACCTTTCTAAAAGAAAGTCGTTCTGCTATTACGACAATACATATTTTCTTTCTATCGGAAACGAAGCGATTAGTGATTGGCCAAAGAGATCCGACACATAATAAAATTAGATCTTTCTTCTGTTGAGCGATCCACATATCACACATTTAACATTTGTTTTAGACTACTAGAAAAGTTTTTATGCTTTTTTTGATTCATCTCATGTTTAAGCATGAAAAATGGACAGGGTCTGCTCTACTCCTTTTACAAATCCGAAGAAGTTACTGTATAACTTAACTCCGCGGATCATCCGTTAATTGTTCAATCAATGACTTCTTGAGATGGGAAATCAAACTAAAAGAAATAGAGTGCTATCTATATGTACATCTAATATATGTACATACATATTGTAATTTGATCTATATATAATAATAATAAAAACAATACTATAGCTGGTGTGGTAGAAAGAACTATATATATAGTTCTTTCTACCACACCAGCTTAGATACTTACTACGAGACTTCTGATTCCAGCCTAATCATTTCATTTAAGATTTAGAGTTTGAATCCCTTTCTTTCATTTCTGGAATCATCGATAAGAACTAATAATAATTCAAGTTTCATTCAAATTAATCATTTTGGCTGACTGTTTTTACATAGATGATAAGTAAAAAAGCAGTAGGAACTAGAATGAACAGTGCAGTAGCAATAAGTGCGAGAATATTGACTTCCATAATCTAATCTTCTTTTGTTTCGCAATAACTCGGGATCTAATCCCATAGAGATGAAAAATTTGACTCCTGCAAATTCAACGGGATTAATTGCATCCCGATGATACTGAATCAGATCAATATTATGAATAACAATTTCTGATCTATCAAATCAATTCATTGTCGAAAATTCAATAATATAGTAAATAATATAGTAGTAGTATAACATAGAAAGGAAAGATCTTTTATCATACTAAATCAAAAATATCATTTTTGATTTGATCAGAAATACACATCAATCATTAGATTTTCATACCCTTTTCCACTTTTTCTTTTCTATAACATAAAACCCATTAGCTATCTTCTTTATACAACTTCCCTACTTAATACATACATATACATAGAATTATGTACATAAAATTATGAGGTATCATATGACTGGTATTGTCTGGGTCATACAAACAGTATAAGTGAGATGGAAAAAGAAAGGATTTAGTATAAAAAATCAAATATTCGAACAAAAAATACTGAATATAGCAATACTACCGATTGTACCAATCGACATATGTCTCTCCCTTATCAATCAGTACTAGGGAAAGAACTAGGAAAAGAAATGGAAATTCCCATATTTATCTGATGATAAATGCGAAACAAAAGAAAAAAAATTCCCCTCCCCGCACCGGGGATTCGATTCGGCTCCCCCTCTTCCCTTTCGCGAAAAATAGAGAAATAAATTGAGAAATTCATCGGATCCTAGTTCGGGACTGACGGGGCTCGAACCCGCAGCTTCCGCCTTGACAGGGCGGTGCTCTGACCAATTGAACTACAATCCCAGCAAGGTGTATAGCATACATATTCTTATGGTTTCATAAGAATTGTCATGTTGTAACGTAACAGATACACGAATGATATAGTGATATCATATCCACATAAACACGGGCTTTAGCGAGAGTGCCGCGGATTATTAGTAACTAGTGATTCTTTTTTTTTATTGTTAAAAGTGGATAATCAACCTTTCAATGAGATGAGAAAAAAATATAAATAGAGCAAAAAATTGACCCTTTTCCTTCATTTCTGCAGATCAAGCATTTCTTTTCTGTAGGACAAATTGGTTATATTATTATACTCATGGAGCGGTGATTTTTTGGGCCGAGCTGGATTTGAACCAGCGTAGACATGTCGCCAACGAATTTACAGTCCGTCCCCATTAACCGCTCGGGCATCGACCCAGGAAGAATTCATTCTAGGCTTATTGATAATCCATGATCAACTTCCTTTTGTAGTACCCTACCCCCAGGGGAAGTCGAATCCCCGTTGCCTCCTTGAAAGAGAGATGTCCTAAACCACTAGACGATGGGGGCATATCCGCCCGACCGTCATCATACTATGATGATAGTATGAACAGTTTTTTGGAATTGTCAATATAATCTAATGGTATGGCTAGATCCGAAGAGTCTTTCTATGTTATGATTCTATAGAATCATAACATTTTTTGGGGGGGGTTGATGCTTCATGAATGAAGTATCCCATACTATTCGATATAACGAAAGGAAGTATAGGATTCCTTCAGTTCAGGCAATGGTTAGCCAGACAGAAAAAAGGGGTAGGGGAGGTAAAACCCCATTTAGTTTCATTTCATTTATTTTCTTCCATTTTCACTCATTGCTTCGTTTATCGTTGAGATGCAATATAATATGCCTATCACTATCTCGCACTAAGCCATAAAATGCAAAAACGAGAAAAATTTTACCCACTTTCTAGGTAAATACAAATTTTTTGTCCATTATGAGTCTACTGCATATATGTATATATGTAGTAGACTCATAATATAAAATGGCTAATTCATGAATTGAATAGGGCCCTTTTAACTCAGTGGTAGAGTAACGCCATGGTAAGGCGTAAGTCATCGGTTCAAATCCGATAAAGGGCTTTTTCATGAAAATCAAGTCTTAGTCTTCTTTTTTTTTTTCAGCGGAGAATACGGATAGTGTTAATATTAAAAAAATGTAAGTGGACCTGACCCCTTGAATCATGA